TCTACCAATTTCGCCATATCCCCCTTTCTTTTGAGACAAGGGTAATTTCATCCACCTTTTTCATTTATCTTGGGACTATTGAATTCATTAGTTAATGATTCCTATATCGAAAAAGTGTATGCTGCTATTTTCTTTTTTTTTCCACCCCCTATTCTATATTCTATCATTTCATCTCTATTGGATGAATCCTATTTGTTTCAATACGAAATTGATTCTATCATTGATGTATCCGCAATTCAATATGGATAGATATATCCCACATATATATGTGCCTTTCCTCCTCCTTAATTTTTAAAGTGCAGTTTGGAATAGTGGAACGGTCGATATTCATTCTTTTTTTTTCATTTCAAATCCTAATTTCATTGATATATTGATATTTTATATTCACATAGATATGAATATGGAATTTAATTTCTATTTCTATTTAGATATCTAATTTATCTAGATCTAACTAGTTTTCTTTTCTATTTTTTAAATAGATTAAATAGAATCTAAAATCTATAACTAAAAATATAAGAAATTTAAATAATCAATAAATTAAAGTAAAGAAGAAGAATCACTAGGTAATAGCTAAGATCCGATAGTTTCCTGTATTCCTATACACTATTGCTCTTATATCTGATCCGCCCGCTTAGCTCAGAGGTTAGAGCATCGCATTTGTAATGCGATGGTCATCGGTTCGATTCCGATAGCCGGCTCTTTTTCTTTATCAATTTTTTTCTTTCCATGATTGAAAATCTCTACTCTCGCTTTCTCTAAATGTCGGGTCACCGATCTATTATGTCATGGTAACTTGCAGCTATAGCTATGAATAAAAAAGTTGACTAGAACAATTAGATCTCTACAGAAGAAATTGGAAAATGTAACCTTCGCTTTAATTTCCTATATATACAAAAAATCCGAATATTGATAAAATTTCTTTTATTCTGTTTTGTAGGACTTTAGTAAATTGAGTTTTGCTTTGCCGATCCTTTAGTTCAGTCTGAATTTATATTTTTTTGTCAAATAAAAGTGAATCAAAAAGGAACCTTTATATGTCTCGTTACCGAGGACCTCGTTTCAAAAAAATACGCCGGCTGGGGGCTTTACCGGGACTAACTAGTAAAAGACCCAGATCCATAAGTGATCTTCAAACCCAATTGCGCTCTGGAAAAAGATCACAATATCGTATTCGTTTAGAAGAGAAACAGAAATTGCGTTTTCATTATGGTCTGACAGAGCGACAATTACTTAAATATGTGCATATTGCTGGAAAAGCCAAAGGGTCAACAGGCCAGGTTTTACTACAACTACTTGAGATGCGTTTGGATAACATCCTTTTTCGATTAGGTATGGCTTCGACCATTCCTGGAGCCAGACAATTAGTTAACCATAGACACATTTTAGTTAATGGTCGTATAGTGGATATACCAAGTTATCGTTGCAAGCCCCGAGATATTATTACTACGAAGGATAAAGAAAGATCGAAAGCTCTGATTCAAAATTATCTTGTTTCATCCCCCCACGGGGAATTGCCAAACCATTTGACTATTGACTCCTTACAATATAAAGGATTTGTCAATCAAATAATAGATAGTAAATGGATCGGTCTTAAAATAAATGAGTTGTTGGTCGTAGAATATTATTCCCGTCAGACTTGATTCTAATGAAAATAAAAAAGCAAGGTTCATACCAATTTTGACTCCTTTCGCTGAAGTAAATAGAGCACCTCGTGCCCTGTCTCATTCATGTATCAAAAAAGGATTGGCAATAGGATTCTTTTTCTTTTTTTCTTCTTTTCCAAGATATCTCTATTTGTATTTTACCTATCACAGGGATTAATTAGGGATAGAGAATGTCTATTAAATAAGGGTCTTATCATTAGAATAATGATATCAATTCTTATTTTATTTGATACATTGTAGTCGGTAACGTTGATGAATGAAAAGAAACGGAGAGAGAGGGATTCGAACCCTCGGTAAACAAAAGTCTACATAGCAGTTCCAATGCTACGCCTTGAACCGCTCGGCCATCTCTCCTACAGAATGTTATTCTTGACCAAAACCCGAATGAATAGCGAGTCCTTCATCTTCATTGTAGTACATGTATGACCGTCCGATGGTTCCATAAGAAGAAATTTCTTTTCCAATTTCATATTTATCAACAACAACTTCTTTCATCAGCTAACCCATGGAATTCATGAATCGTCCGACGAATCTTTCTATTTCAATTGTATGGTGTGGCACATACACGTTATGCAAACAAAAAGGATGGTTACTTTATTTGAATTTGATTTTATCATGGAATGATTCTTCCATTATTTTCCTTTTTGGATCATAACCAAATCAAAACTTCTCGAGTTATCAAAATCCATAGGAAACTTGGTTATTCAACTTAGATGAAATAGTAATAGTCATTGGTATACTACGAAATTGTAATGAAATCTAATCTGATTCAACTATTTCATTTCATCTTTGTCCAAAAGGGGGACACCACATTTTTTCCAATTAGTCTGTTTTTA